CCATTATCCGAAACAGAATTTCCAAAAAATTGGTTAACAGATGGTATTCAGATAAAAATCTTATTTCCTTTCTGTCTGAAACCTTGGCACAAATCAAAACTACGATCCTCTCAGAAAGATCTAATGAAAAATAAAAAAGAAAAAGATGATTTTTGTTTTTTAACAGTTTGGGGAATGGAAACTGAACTTCCCTTTTGTTCGCCCCGAAAACGACTTTCCTTTTTTAAACCCATCTTAAAGGAATTTGAAAAAAAAATGGGAAACTGTAAAAAGAAGTATTTTCGAGTTCTAACTGTTTTCAAAGGAAAACTAAAATTACTTCGAAAAGTTTCAAAAGAAACAAAAAAATGGGTTATCAAAAGTGTTATTTTTCTAAAAAAAATACTAAAAAAACTTTCCAAAGTAAATCCAATTCTATTTTTTAGATTAAGAGAAGTAGGAGTATATGCATCAACCGAAATTAAAGAAGAAAAAGATTCCATAAGAAGCAATCAGATAATTCACGAATCCTTTAGTCAAATTACATCTCCGAGTTGGACAAATTCTTCATTGACAGAAAAAAAAATGAAGGATTTGACTGATAGAACAAGTACAATTCGAAATCAAATAGAAAGAATCACAAAAGAGAAAAAAAAAGTAACTCCAAGAATAAATAATCTTAGTCCTACAAGTTATAATGCTAAAAGGTTCGAAAAACGGCAAATATTAAAAATAAGGAATGCTCGATTAATCTATAAATTACTCCCCCTTTTCAAAATTTTTATTGAAAAAATATACACGGCTCTATTTTTATCTATCATTAATATTCCCAGAATAAATACAGAACTTTTTCTTAAATTAACAAAAAAAATTATGGATAAATCCATTTACAATAATGAAAGAAAAGAAGAAAAAATTAATAAAAAAAAGAAACCTCCAATTCCGTTTATTTCGACTATAAAAAAGCCACTTGATAATATTAGTAATATTAAAAGAAATTCACATATTTTTTATGACTTATCCTACATGCCACAAGCATATGTATTTTACAAATTATCACAAATCCAAGTTAGTAACTCGTTAAGACCTGTTGTTCAATATCAAGGAATCCCCCCTTTTCTTAAGCCTAAAATAAAGGATTCTTGTGAAACACGAGGAATGTTTCATTCGAAATTATCAGATAAAAAAATTCCGAGTTATGAAATGAATCCATGGAAAACCTGGTTACGAGGACATTATCAATACCATTTATCTCAGATTAGATGGTCTAGATTAATACCAGAAAAATGGCGAAATAGAGTTTATCAGCGTCGTATAGCTAAAAAGGAAAATTTAAGCAAACGGCATTCATCTGAAAAAGACTCATTAATGAATTACAAAAAACAATTTGAAGTATATTCATTATCGAATCAAAAAGATAATTTTCTAAAATACTATAGATATGATCTTTTATCATATAAATTTCTTAATTATGAAAATAAAGCGGAATGCTTTTTTTCTAGATCTCCCCTTCACGGAAATAAGAACAAAGAGATTTCTTATAACACGTCTAAAGAAACCCTTTTTGATATGCTCAGGAACATCCCTATTAAAAATGATCTAGGAAAGGTCGATATTATATATATGGAAAAACCGTCCGATAGAAAATATTTCGATCGGAAAATTTTCTATTTTTTTATTAGACAAAAAATCGGTATTGAGCCCTCAATCATAATCGATACCAATAGGAATCAAAATACTCAAATTCGTACTAATAATTCTCAAATAATTTCTAAAAAAGATCTTTTTTTTCTTATGATTCCAGAGATCAATCTAGCAAACTCCCACAAAGGATTTTTTGATTGGATGGGAATGAATGAAAAAATGCTAAAGCGTCCTAGATCAAATCTGGAACTTTGGTTCTTCCCAGAATTTGTGTTACTTTATAAGACATATAAACTGAAACCTTGGTTTATACCAAGCAAATTGCTGCTTTTAAATTTAGATATAAGTGAAACTAAAGAAACTCAAAAGATCAATGAAAAGGAAAAAGGAAGTTTTTTGATAGCATCAAATAAAAAGTATCGAAATAAAGAAGAAAAAGAACTCACAAGCCAAGTGGATCGAAGATCTGTTCTCTCAGAACAAAAAGATATTGAAGCAAATTATGCAACAAGATCGGACATGAAAAAAGGGAAAAAGAAAAAACAATACAAAAGCAACACGGAAGCAGAACTAGATTTCTTCCTGAAACGTTTTTTTCTTTTTCAATTGAGATGGGATGAGACTTTGACTCAAAGACTGATCAATAATATCAAGGTATATTGTCTCCTGCTTAGACTGATAGATCCAAGAAAAATTACTATATCCTCGATTCAAAAGAGAGAAATGAATTTGGATATAATGCTGATTCAGAAGAATTTAACTCTTTCAGAATTGATGAAAAAGGGAGTATTGATTCTAGAACCCATTCGTTTGTCTGGAAAAAAAGATGGGCAATTTATTATGTATCAAACCATAGGTATTTCGTTGGTTCATAAGAGTAAGCATCAAACTAATCAAAAATACCAAGAGCAGGGATATGTTGCTAACAATAATTTTGATGAAACTATTTCACCACATCAAAAAATAACCGGAAATAGAAACAAAAATCATTTTGATTTACTTGTTCCCGAAAATATTTTAGGCTTTAGACATTGTAGAAAATTGAGAATTCTAATTTGTTTCAATTCAAAAAATCTAAATTATATAGATAGAGATCCGATATTTTGGAACGGAAAGAACGTAAAAAACAGCAGCCAAGTTTCACAGGACAATAACCACCTTGATAGAGAGAAAAATCAATTAATGAAATTAAAGCTCTTTCTTTGGCCTAATTATCGATTAGAAGATTTAGCTTGTATGAATCGTTATTGGTTTGATACTAATAATGGTAGTCGTTTCAGTATGTTAAGGATACATCTGTATCCACGATTGAAAATTTGTTGATAATACACTTTTTCTATATATCCTATACCCTATATATAATAGGGTATATGAAACCAAACAAATACACAGATCACATGTCTTGTCTCACTAGTATCCAATATGAAATTGGATTTATTGATTTGAATTCAGGAAATTAGGAGTTCATAAAGAAATTTGCATTAGATTGTTGTATATACTACATTCAAATTTTGAAATTAATGGCATTATTATTATTGATCGGTAAAATCCATATCTGTAAAAAGCAAAGGGGGTTTTTTATGGTAAAAAATTCATTCATTTCGGTTATTTCTCAAAAACAAAACGAAGAAAAGAGAGGGTCTGTTGAATTTCAAGTATTCAGTTTCACCACCAAGATAAGGAGACTTACTTCACATTTGGAATTGCACAAAAAAGACTTTTCATCTCAGAGAGGTTTGCGAAAAATTTTGGGAAAACGTCAACGACTGCTGGCCTATTTGTCAAAAATAAATAGAGGGCGCTATAAAGAATTAATTAGTGAGTTGGATATTCGAGAGATAAAAACTCGTTAATTTGAAGCGTGATGCCATTTGAGCTTAAGCTTAGTCGTTTAAATTTTGATGAACTTCTTTTGACTTTCAGCAATGCATGGAAGAATGACTCGGGAAAAACTTATGATTGCACCAACTACAAGAAAAGACCTCATGATAGTCAATATGGGCCCCCACCACCCATCAATGCATGGTGTTCTTCGACTGATCGTTACTCTCGATGGTGAAGATGTTATTGATTGTGAACCAATACTGGGTTATTTACATAGAGGGATGGAGAAAATTGCGGAAAATCGAACAATTATACAATATTTGCCTTATGTAACACGTTGGGATTATTTAGCTACTATGTTCACAGAAGCAATAACCGTAAATGGACCCGAACAGCTAGGCAATATTCAAGTACCTAAAAGGGCTAGCTATATCAGAGTTATTATGTTGGAGTTGAGTCGTATCGCTTCCCATTTGTTATGGCTTGGCCCTTTTATGGCAGATATTGGGGCGCAGACCCCCTTTTTCTACATTTTTCGAGAACGAGAATTGATATATGACCTATTCGAAGCTGCTACCGGCATGCGCATGATGCATAATTATTTTCGTATCGGAGGAGTCGCTGCTGATCTACCTCATGGCTGGATAGATAAATGTTTGGATTTTTGCAATTATTTTTTAACCGGGGTTGCTGAATATCAAAAGCTTATTACACGGAATCCTATTTTTTTAGAACGGGTTGAGGGCGTAGGCATTATTGGCGGAGAAGAAGCACTAAATTGGGGTTTATCGGGCCCAATGCTACGAGCTTCCGGAATACAATGGGACCTTCGTAAAGTTGATCGGTATGAGTGTTACGACGAATTTGATTGGGAGATTCAATGGCAAAAAGAGGGGGATTCATTAGCTCGGTATTTAGTACGAATCGGCGAAATGACAGAATCCATACAAATTATCCAACAAGCTCTGGAAGGAATTCCAGGGGGACCCTATGAAAATTTGGAAAGCCGCCACTTTGATAGAATAAAAGACTCCGAATGGAATGATTTTGAATATCGATTTATTAGTAAAAAACCTTCTCCAACTTTTGAATTGTCCAAGCAAGAACTTTATGTAAGAGTCGAATCACCAAAAGGAGAATTGGGAATTTTTCTGATAGGAGATCAGAGTGTTTTTCCTTGGAGATGGAAAATTAGACCGCCGGGTTTTATCAACTTGCAAATTCTTCCGCAGTTAGTTAAAAGAATGAAATTGGCTGATATTATGACGATACTAGGTAGCATAGATATCATTATGGGAGAAGTTGATCGTTGAAATGCTAATTGATACAACAGAAATACAACCTATCAATTTTTTTTTCAGATTGGAATCCTTAAAAGAAGTCTATGGGATCATATGGATGCTTGTCCCGATTTTCATTCTTGTATTAGGAATCACACTAGGTGTACTAGTAATTGTTTGGTTAGAAAGAGAAATATCTGCAGGGATACAACAACGTATTGGCCCCGAATACGCGGGGCCTTTGGGAATTCTTCAAGCTTTAGCAGATGGTAC